TTGTTTTAGACAATTCATATGTAGAAAGCCCTTTTTGTTTCTAGTATTTACTAGCGGATTTAATCCCTCTTTCCTTTTTTCTTTCTATAGTGGAGATAGTCGCACGTAATGACAGATCACAGCCATATTATTAAAAGCTTGTGGTAAGAACGGATTTCGCTCTAGCGCTCGAAAATAATATTCCAGAGCTTTCGTATGTTCTCCGTTACTTGTGTGGATAAGTCCTATGTTATAGAGTATATAACTTCGATCATAGGGATCAATTTCTAGTCGCATAGCTTCATAATAATTCTGTAAAGCTTCCGCATAATTTCCTTCGGATTGAGCTGACATCCGTTACGGTCGTCATTCAATTCAAAGAATCTCCGTTCCAGAACCGTACATGAGATTTTCATCTCATACGGCTCCTCTTTTATGTGCATAATGAAAATAAAACAGGGAATCAAAAACAAAAAAGAGGAAAATATTTATTATCATTATGAACTGAGCAGGGCTAGTGTTTTTACAAGAAATCTCTAGCCAACCTTACTGCGAGAGATCTTTTCTTAAGATCAAACGTGTTGATACTAGATAGAAAATATAACTCCAACAATTTATTTGTTCTAAACGCCTCAGAATTTCCAGGAATTAGTCACTTCAACAGCCTTCGATGGTTATACAGGTATCCAAAATACAAACGAGACGGATGTTTGTTGTCCCGACCATTCTTGTTAGTTACGATCCTTATCAGGATCGGGATACTTTATAACAAAGTTTTCGTGTTGTTGATTCCTAGGTGTAGTGCTTCTTCCCCTATGTGGCCTATTGGTACTGGTGGAGTAGGGTTGACCTGTAAATACAGAACCTATAGGTGTAGCCTTTCGCTCAATACTAGAGTCGACAATTAAACCATAGCATCCGAGGTTGCATTAATGGAGGATACACGACAGAAGGAATTGTTCTATTTCCAAACTTTACCTTCAACAAGCGTAGATTTTTTTCAAAATTTTTATTTCTATCCCGATCCCAAATCCTGCGTCTTTCTCGTAAGATTGAGAGCAATAAAAAAAGAATCAAATCGCACCATCTCTGTAATAGGTAAATGCCTCTTTTTCTCCTGAAGTTGTCGGAATTATTCGTAATAAGATATTGGCTACAATTGAAAAGGTCTTATCAATAAAATTTCCATTTATCCGCGATCTAGGCATAGGTAGCAATCCATTCTATAATTATTCTCATTACCTCTCGTGGTAAACCGATCCCACAAAGAAAATAATTGTACAGTACGAAATAACATAAAAACAGATTCATTAAGAAAAAGGGACCTGTATTTATTCAAATTGTTCCTTTTTGACAGGAATCGAAAAAAACAAATAAAAAAATATTGGAGTACGCTTTGATTTCATCCTAATGTAAATGGAGTAGTATACCAACAAAAGAAAGTATTCCAATTTAATTGAAGTTACAGATTATAATAACGAAAATTTTTTTATTTAATTCTCATCCAAAGAAGAAAAAGGATCGAATAACCATTCTGCGATGTAAAAACCCGATTGTTTTGTCATAGGACACTATACAATCAACTCTATATATAATATATAATTTTTCTGATTAATATTTATAATAGATCTTTTATAATAGATCTTATAGGGTAGGGTTTGTTGTTCAGGGAGAACTCTAAAACTGGACTGGAAAGGAATTTGAGAATTATTAAGATATGGAATCATAGTCTAAATAGAATCGTGATCTAAAGAGATCCATTAATCGAAGTGCAAAAAATAGACCCATCAATCAGCGGATTCGTTCTAATTTATTGATTGCCTCCGGTACCGGTATAAAATAACAGAAAAAGAGGCGAATGTTGGTTTTGCAAACATGAATAGAATGTTTCTAACAGTTTTCATATTTTCTATTTATTTATCCGCAGAACCTCAAAAGAAAGATCTTTCTTTTACTTTGATGAAAATTGATCTATTTTTCTAGTTAGAATTAGAATTGATTGGTCGTTCCTATGCAATAATCTACTAGGAATGGCTCGCTATTCACTCGGTTTTTGGGTCATAATCATGATGTAGGAGAGATGGCCGAGTGGTTGAAGGCGTAGCATTGGAACTGCTATGTAGGCTTTTGTTTACCGAGGGTTCGAATCCCTCTCTTTCCGTACCTTCATCTAATTCACAGATCTTACTAACCAAAAGAGTCAAATAGCACTAGATAAAATTATATTCCAACGCAACAGCAACAGTTAGACCTTTCTTTGATATAGATTCTCTATTCCTAATTGCTGTGGCACGGAAAATACTGAAAGGAAAAGAGTAGACAAGGAATGAAAACCGCCCTCTCGTTCTATGATACCTAAATGGATAAAAATCCGGATCAAACCCTTATTATTTATCTTAACCTTAAGTTAATTTACTTCGACGACTTCGACGAAAGGGATCGAAATTGTCCGAACCCCTGTGATTTTTTATTTTTTTTTTTCGTTAGGTTTAGGTCTGACGCGAATAATATTCTACGACTAGCAATTCATTTATTTTCAAACCGACCCATTTATTATCTATTATTTGATTTACTAATCCTTTATATTGGAATGGTTGAAGAGTCAAATGTTTTGGCAATTCGTCCTGAGAGGATGAATCGAAAGAATTTTGAATCAGAGCTCTAGAGTTTTGTTCATCCCTCGCCGTAATAATATCTCGGGGTTTGCAGCGATAACTTGGTATATCTACTATACGACCATTGACTAAAATATGTCTATGGTTAACTAATTGACGGGCTCCGGGAATAGTCGGAGCCATACCCAACCGAAAAAGGATGTTATCCAAGCGCATTTCAAGTAATTGGAGTAAAACCTGACCTGTTGACCCCTTGGCTTTGCCGGCGATACGAACATATTTAAGTAATTGTCGTTCTGTAAGACCATAATGAAAACGCAACTTTTGTTTTTCTTCTAGACGAATACGATATTGAGATTTTTTCCCGGAACGTGATTGGTTTCTAAGATCACTTCCGGCCCCAGGCCTTTTATTAGTTAGTCCCGGTAAAGCTCCCAGGCGGCGTATTTTTTTGAAACGAGGTCCCCGGTAACGCGACATAAAGACTCCTTATTCTTATTTATATTGAATTCTTATTTCTTATTGATGAAATTTCATTTTACAGAATAAACCTAAACTAAAACTGAACTAAATGATAAATGAAGCGAAGTTTACGGAAGTAGTGTACTTGTACTCTAAAGAATATAATAATTAGATGAATGGGACAAATATACAGACCCTTCTATTCTATATACCAGACCTTTCTATTCTATATATACTAATAATCCAGACCTTTCTATTCTATATATACTATATAGAATAGAATATAGAGATTCTATATAGATAAAAGGGGATTTTTTTCATGACATGGTTGGAAGTTCTTATAAGATAAAAAATAGATTTTCACTAAAATATTCTTTGATTTCGGATTTCAAAGTAACATTCTCAATCATGTAAAAACTCGAAGAAAATAAATAGAGAAAAGCCGGCTATCGGAATCGAACCGATGACCATCGCATTACAAATGCGATGCTCTAACCTCTGAGCTAAGCAGGCTCACATAATCGAAATTCTACCCGCATAGGGATTCAATAAACTATTGTCATCTTAGCTATTAATTAATATTTTTAGCGATTCATATTTTCATATTAGCTAGTTATAATGAATATAGAAAAAAGAGAATATAGAAAAAATATACTAAATATAGAATTGAAAGGAAATATTCAATACTCATACTTACCATAGAATATAACCGATTAATCTATCGATATAGAATTTCGATTTATTTTTCTCACATCACAATTATATAGCACAAGTATAGTATATATAGTTTAATATTAGATATTAGATTCGATAGATTTTTAGATTAAATCGTTTTCGTTTTTGCTTTCAAATGATATTTGAAAGTCTTTTTATTACACTTCTCTATTTTATTCCATATCATATATATTTCTATTTCTAAATGGAATTTTCTAAATAATGAGACATTCTTGCGCTCTGGTTCGTAAAGATGGAAGCTCAAGAATCGACCGTTCAAGTATTCCAAATTGCATGGGAAAAACGAGCAGAAGAGAGACATATATACGTGGTATATATCTATCGATATTGAATTGCGGATACAGAAATGATAGAATCGTTTCTGATTGGACCAAATACGAGTACGGGTTTCCTATAGAAGATGAAAGAATATAGCCAAGAAATCAAAGAGGAGAAAAACTTTTTCGAGATAGGAAGTAGAAATGAAATAAAAAAGAGAACGACATCCCAATAAAAATGAGATCCTAGTCTCAAAAAAAGGGGGGATATGGCGAAATTGGTAGACGCTGCGGACTTAATTGGATTGAGCCTTGGTATGGAAACCTACTAAGTGATAACTTTCAAATTCAGAGAAACCCTGGAATTAATAAAAATGGGCAATCCTGAGCCAAATCCTGTTTTCAAAAAACAAACAAAGGCCCAGAAGGTGAAAAAGGATAGGTGCAGAGACTCAATGGAAGCTGTTCTAACAAATGGAGTTCTAACAAATGGAATTGACTGTGTTACGTTGGTAGAGGAATCCTTCCGTTGAAACTTCCGAAAAGATGAAGGATATACGTATATACATACGTATACGTACTGAAATACTCTATCAAATGATTAATGACGACCTGAATCTGTATTTTTTTATGAAAAACGGAAAAATTGTTGTGAATCGATTCCATATTGAAGAAAGAATCGAATATTCATTGATCAAAGTATTCACCACACAGTCTGATAGTTCTTTTGCAGAACTTATTCACCACACAGTCTGATAGTTCTTTTGCAGAACTAATTAATCGGACGAGAATAAAGATAGAGTCCCATTCTACATGTCAATACCGGCAACAATTAAATTTATAGTAAGAGGAAAATCCGTTGACTTTAAAAATCGTGAGGGTTCAAGTCCCTCTATCCCCAAAAAGCCCATCTGACTCCTTAACTATTTATCTTATCCTTTTTTTTCGTTAG